CTCCTGCTGAATCAGAGGTACCGTCTCTTGGATCCAATGCAGAACTCTTTCTGAATGAGAGAGATAAAGACGAGAAAGATCAATGAAATAAAGTTGAAAGGTTGTATAGTTTAATGGTAAAGTTTGATTACCATTAACCCCCAGAAAAGTTAACGAGTTTTTCGGTTTGATTCATATCCTATTCATCTTCTAAAGGTGTCCCTCGGCTGATTTATATTTTCAATTAAGTTAAGGTGGCCTTAGGACTTATTCCCTATTGTATTTGTATTGTGTAGTGCTTTTTGATTTCCTAAAGGTGGCCGGTCCTCGGCAACTATTATTTCTAGTTTATTTATGAATAAAGGTGGCCATAGGCCCCTATGGTCCATTGGTGCCCCTATGGTCCAGTGGTTACGACCTCTCTCTTTCACGGAGAAAACGAGGGTTCAAGTCCCTCTAGGGGTATACCAAGACCATAGGAGTAGGATTTTATCAAAAGTGAAATGGATTTGTCCGCCTGGGAGACGAAAGAAAGTTGATTATGGAACGTCTAATTAGGCGTTGGGTCGATGCCCGAGTGGTTAATGGGGACGGACTGTAAATTCGTTGACGATATGTCTACGCTGGTTCAAATCCAGCTCGGCCCAACAATTCGCCAATCTACTATCAGATGGTAGAACCCTCTTGTTCTTAAGAAATACTTGATAAGAGAGAAGAAACAAGAATCCAAATTTTCTGCTAGATCTCTTCTTATTTCCCTGGGATTGTAGTTCAATAGGCAAGAGCACCGCCCTGTCAAGGCGGACGTTGCGGGTTCGAGCCCCGTCAGTCCCGACGGATCCAATAAGTACATCAATTCACCTCTCCATTTTATGTGAAATGAAAGAAGGGACAGAGAGCATAATTTAATTCGGAAGGGGTTTCCCCTCTTTTTTTCAGGATTCTGTCGAAGAAAGAACAAACCCTAAACTAAAATGAAAATAACTAAAATAGTGAAGTTGATAGAATATTCCATCTTTCTTTTCTCCCGCGACTCATCTTTCTCATACTTCTTTGTCTTCCAAAGAAAATGGGATCATTCAAATTTACAACCTAATTCCTCTCTTTTTCCACTTCGCTTGTATTGTTTGTTGGGGTTTTGTAGTTAATGGAAACGGATGAGGATACTTTATTTGATGGTTCTACACGGAAGACCTAAGGTAAGTTATAGAAAAGAAAGAACAGAAAACAAGGATAAATATAAATAAAGGAATTTTTGCTTGGTCCGGGAATCCAATCTTGGATTCGGTATGGATAAAAGATCTTCGTATGTTATACTATTCAATTCTCGACGACGAATTAATTTAATAGCTCAGATATTGTTATTCATGATATTGATCCGATTCTAGATCATCGATAGGTACTGCATTCATTGAATTGACAGGTGAAAGATTTATCATCTCTATGGGATTAAATCCCGAGTTATTGTGAAATAAAAAAACGATGAGATTGAGATTATGGAAGTAAATATTCTTGCATTTATTGCTACTGCACTGTTCATTTTAGTTCCTACTGCTTTTCTACTTATCATTTACGTAAAAACAGTCAGTCAAAATAATTAATTATTTGAAATGAAACTTGACTTATGAGTTCTTATCAATAGTGGAAGAAAAAAAAAGGATTCTTTTTTTGCGTCTTAAATGAAATCAACGGGCTATAATGGGCGGTATTCTATGAGATCCGAGAGTATGGTAAGAAAGAAATTTCTTACCATACTCTCTATTAGTGTTTTAGTAGTGTATAAAGTTGTACTTGACTTTCTAATAAAGTTGGTATACTATATTAGTTTCTATCTACAATATATGTAGTGATTAATCTGGAATTAACGTAGGACCCAATTCTCTTTCTTTCTGAAATAATTGTTTTACTGTTATAGAATAAATTTCTCCATTAGAATCCAATGGAATTTCGAAATGAATATATTTTGATTTGAAAATTATTTCAATTCTCAATTCAAATAAAAAATGCGTTGCAGAACGATCTATAAAACAATTGATACCGTTTCATTCCTGAACTAAATTAGTAGTGCTTCTAAAGTCCACTTCTTCCCCATACTACGAGTGAAAGGGAAAATGTAAAGACTACCATTAAAGCAGCCCAAGCGAGACTTACTATATCCATGTCAATTATGTCCCTTATCTTTATGATAGAAATATTGCATTATTGTATTGCTCACTAATAATAGTAGAATCCATGGTCCAGAGTCAAAAAGGGATTCTGGCCCAACACTATTGATGAACCAATCAAATAAATCCATTTCTAAAAAATTCCTATATGATTTCTAATCGGGAAAGACTAAACACAAGTAAAATACAAAATGACGCTACAAAAGAATATTACTAACAGAACATATAGTAATAAAAAAAAAGGCCCCTTCTTTGTTGCCCTTCAACTTCAAAGTAAAAATAGATCAATTGCTATCTATTTTTTACTTTTATTTCCTATTTGATCTAATCCGTACCCTTTCCCGATTGTCTCTCTGAAGCAGTCGGGAGATAGTATACTCTTGGCGAGAAGTTTCAAAAAAAAAATAATCATTTTTTTCACTTTTTCTATAAAAAGGTAAATTATCCATCCAATCTAAATCTAATAGTGATTGAATGCCTGAAGACTCAGAGATTCTCGCGAGTCTATAATATGTAGATTACATAAAGGACTTTCCACAACTAGTTGGCCGCCTGCTATGCCAATGAAATTCAAGACCCAATTAGTAATTACATTAGCAGTAGAAGGGAATCAGGAAGTCTTGCTTCGACCATTATCATTATAATATAATCTTTCTTTTAATTTTAGATTGAAAGATTTCCAATCTTTTACAAAATCCCCAGAACAGATGTTTAGAATCAACCAAGTATCAACAATCCCCTTATTCTGTTCTGCTGGGGAAATTTTGAGTGATTTATATCAGCAGATAAGAAATTTTTATTCGTTTGTTGATGAGGCGGCACCCGGATTTGAACTGGGGAAAAAGGATTTGCAGTCCCCCGCCTTACCACTCGGCCATGCCGCCAAAACGATACACAATAGGATAAAAATTTCTGGGTTGGATTACTAAACTTTAGTTTTTTGTACTTGCATCCCTTTTTGAATTTAATCCTTTTGCTAAATTTAGAAAAATTCTAAAAGAAACCCTTTTCCCCTTTTGATTGTATTTGATCCACCCCTTCGAATGCCGAAAAACTTCCCCTCACTTTTCTATTGAAAAATCAAAGGTATATTTTCATTCAAAAAAGCCAAAATTTATGACAAATGGGAACCATTAACTATTCGTTGACTGAGAATTCCTGTTTGCCTAATGACATTTGAATCAAAAATCCTTCTCAATTTCCATTATACCAAAAATGATAAGTATATGTAAACCCCACAATGGAAATTCTTACACAGATACCAAATTGGGTATCTTATTTAGAGTATGTTTCCTATACCTATAAATAAAGGGAATTCGTTGGAACAAAAAAAGGCCCGGCTGGGTATTGACCGGGCCAGGCACAAAAGGCACTTCGAACAAAATAAAAGCAAGAAGGTCTTCTTTATTTATCTTTCTATTTGGATCTTTCGAGCATCTAAATGGAATTGCTAATTATATAATAACGATAAAGAATGTGAAAGAAATACTTTATTTAATCCTTACTTGATGTGTAATGTAACATAGTAATTATCTTTTTCAATTGGGAGAGATGGCTGAGTGGACGAAAGCGGCGGATTGCTAATCCGTTGTACGAGTTATTCGTACCGAGGGTTCGAATCCCTCTCTTTCCGTTTCCGTTGATGACTTTCTATTTTTTTTCTTTCAAATTTCGCAAACCCCCTTTTGATTTTTTCCTAGTTAAACGTATGGAATATATAAAATAAAATCTTAAGAAAATTGGAAAATCAAGCAAGAAAAACGAAATTTTTATTTTATTCTTCACGTCCAGGATTACGTCCTGGATCATTGGATAGGAATCCAAAGATGAAGAGAGAAACAAAGAATATTACTACTGTGTAAACGAAAAGTTTGAGAGTAAGCATTACACAACCTCCAAGAGCATTTTTTGAAAAAGAAAAAACGAGAAAAGATAATAGATCCTCCATTTTTATATCACATATCCTATTTTGACACCAAGAAATGAATTCTAGAAATAGAAAAGAATGTTCAGAAATTCAAATGAAGTTGAAATTTGTAATAAGAGTCTTTGATTACCACAAATTCATACCCACAATTAGATATTCTAAGGGACCCTAACCTAATAAGGCGCCGGAAAAAGGATTAGAATCGGGAAATGGGGCGAGCCGAATTGCGGCTATCCAAGAATTTCAATGTTTGAATTGAAGGTTCATACTCCCAGACTTATTTGATCTTATCCATTGTTAGAATTTTTCTCGAATAAATCATGAATTTTCTAGGATAGTATTCAAGATCTTATCGAAAACTTACAGCAGCTTGCCAAACAAAGGCTAAAAGAAAAAAGAACAGGGGTATGACTGGCATAACATCTACGATTGGATTCAAAAAAGCATAGGCTTCGGGCAATTTGGCGAAGAAAAGACTACTCGGATAAAGGGTAGAATTAAGACAGATCAAACTAAAGATATTAAGCATAACAGACATTTTGTTCGTCGAGATAATTGCATTTTGATTGAGTTATTGATATAAGGAAAAATGAAGAAAGTAAGGTAGACAAAAAAATCCTTCTTTTTCCGCTCAATCAAAAATCCTCCAATTCTCAAAGGAGAATAGAAGAAATCATACTTTCATACAATATCTTAATTGAATTATATGTAATGATCAATAAATTCAGTTGAATTCTAGATATACACATGTCAAAATCCTAGCACGAATCTATAATTTATTATATAAAGAAGAATAAAGATAAATAAAGAAGAATAAAGATAAAGATATATAAATATATAAAGAAGAATAAAGAAGAAAGATTTTCTCTAGTCTATAGATAATTGGACTGGAATTGACGAACACTTAATACCAATATTATTCTTTATTAGTATTAGTGCCGAATAAAAATAGAAATGGGGCGTAGCCAAGTGGTAAGGCAACGGGTTTTGGTCCCGCTATTCGGAGGTTCGAATCCTTCCGTCCCAGAGCATATCCATTGTATTCGAATACATCTTTTTTGTTCAACAAGGTTCTGTTTCAAGGTCTAATATTGGATAGAATCTAATATTGGATAGAATATTATTCTTCTTTCTTTTTTGATTTTGAATGCTTCTTTTCGGAATTATATCTCAGTTTTTCACAAACTGAACTAAATCGAGTTCAAATTACATGCAAATGTAACTGAATCCTTTTGTGATCCAGATAAAGAAAAGATGGGACATAGATCACAGTTGCAGAAAGATTACTTAACCTCAAACCTCAGGTTAAACAAAATATGAAAATACATATAAAACGAGGAAGTGCTTAGCCTATAGGTATGTATTGTTATCCTATTTTAATGACAATAGTCTTTCTATTTTTGTGAAAAAGAATTTGCATCCCTAAAATATTCAAATTGAAATATTTAACAATGATCTTTCTTTTTATTGTTCGATCTATTTAGCTTATTTGCTTTAAATCAGTGACAATTCTATTCGTATTCGAAAAGAAACAGAGATTTTTATTTGTTTTTATAATAAAATGTAGTCTTTACTGTAAAAAGTAAAACTTGACTCAAATAATGATAATAATGATGTCGAAGAATAATGATGTCGAAGTAGGAAACTTTTTCAATTATCAATATTTGTAATGATTCCTTATGGGTTGAATCTTTAGGAAGTTGGAAATGGGTCAGTCTATCTTATTGAGTCACTTGAACAGGCAGAGTCAAATAGAATTTATTTATTCGTGTTATTTCTGTTAGTTATGTTATTTCTATATTTGGATTTCTGGATATTTCTGTTAGATATTTTTTTGAGATAGAGATTTATAGAAAAAAGTTGCGTTCATACAAAAAAAGCCCCGGTCTTGCTAAGATTTATTCAGAAAAATCTTTATTATCTATGTAGCTAAGAAAAATATAAACGACTATGTCTCTGTACCGACTGAACCAATGACTATTCATGATTCCATAATTGAATCAATTCGATACTGGTTCCAAATTAGAGGAATGTTATGGTAAAACTTCGTTTAAAACGATGTGGTAGAAAGCAACGTGCGACTTGAAGGACACGATCCGGCGTGGATTCTTATTCTTACATCCACCATTTTTTTTTAGGAATGAAGGTGCTCTTGGCTCGACGTCGTTTGTTCTATTCTACTAGAACCCTTCTTTTTTTATTGGGTTGTAATGGTAAATAGTTCATGATGGAGCTCGAGTAGAAAGTATTTATTAATTTCTCAGGGGCAACGATCTAGGGTTAATGCCAATCAATAAATTGGAACAACTTCGTAAGTATATCTTCGATATAGAAATCGAAAGAATCCGATTCGAGCAAATTTTCAATTCAAAAAAATTGTTGGAACCGCAAAAACTTTTTCGATCCACAGTGTATCGCGCACGAATCAACCGTCGGTATGATTCTTTGATAGAAAGAAATCACAAAAGGGGTATGTTGCTACCATTTTGAAAGGATTAAGAAGCACCGAAGTAATGTCTAAACCCAATGATTTAAAACAAAGATAAAGGATCCCAGAACAAGGAAACACCGCTTCAATTGTCTCACAGATCCGAATAAAGAATCCAAATAGATTTTCAACGAGACAAAAAAAGGGGGGTTAAAGACCACTCAATAAAAAAATATCTGAATTTTCTTTAATATTTTATTATTAATTTTAATATATTTGAGAATTATTAAACTTGAGTTATGAGTACAAATGATTTTTTAGTTTTCAGGAAGGAAGCTAAAAAAAAATGACTATGAGTTTAATTATAGGCTAATTTCTTTTACGGATTCCTTTACTATATTATTATAATTTTATCCATAAACAAAACTTCGAATCGTTTTTTCTCGAGCCGTACGAGGAGAAAACTTCCTATACGGTTCTAGGGGGGGGGGGTTCTTTTTAATCTACATCTATCCCGATGAGCCGTCTATCGAATCGTTGCAATTGATGTTCGATCCCGACGAGAAGGAAGAGATCTTCGGAAAGTGGGTTTTTATGATCCGATCAAGAATCAAACTTATTTAAACGTTCCCGCTATTCTCTATTTCCTTGAAAAAGGCGCTCAGCCTACAGGAACTGTTCAGGATATTTTAAAAAAGGCAGAGGTTTTTAAGGAACTTTGCCCTAATCAAACGAAATTCAATTAAATAATTAAATTAAGAATTAAATAATTAAATTAAGGAAATAAAAACTAAGGGTAGGATAGTGATTTCTATATCATTTTGGATATCTTTTCTATACTATGTTTTTTTATTTCCTTCTTTTCTTGCTCTATTAGTATCTATTTATCATTGCTTTTATAGAATCTTTTTCTAACGAAAACCTTATTTGATTGATCCTCACAAAATCGAAAATTCTGGCATTACCTGCAATTGGGTGGTTTTCATTCGAATTCTAATACC